GCGATTTTTATTTGAAATAACGATTTATTTGAAATAACGAAAAGATAACTAGTAATTCGTGCCATTATCACTAAAATCTATATGCGTGTGGATATCAATATTACCTACCACTCGCACTCTGTTACAACGAGGCGATTCCAATTTAAAATCTAAACAGAAAGTGTTTGAATGAAATCAGAAGAATATGTATGCTGTATTTCGTTTCCCTGGGATTGTAGTTCAATTGGTCAGAGCACCGCCCTGTCAAGGCGGAAGCTGCGGGTTCGAGCCCCGTCAGTCCCGACAAATAACCAATAATCCAATAAAAAAAAATACATCAATTCATCTCTTCATTTTCTATAATCTGTAATAAGGGGTACAAATAGCAGAATTTCATTCCCAAAGTGGATCCTTAATATTAATATTATTTTATATAATTTATTTTCTTTATTTTCGTTTTTCATCAAAGCAAATACAAATAGGGTCATTTTCATTTCATTTCTTCAACTAGTATCGATAGAGATGGATAAAGACACATGTGGATTAGTACAATTATTGGTAGCATCATCTTCAGGATTCCAAGAGCTACCTCACTGAATTTTGCCTTTTCGATTCCTCCCGATCCGTATAATGAAATCGAATCGAGTACCCTATCTTTCCCGGTAGCACATACACAAATGGAATTCTTATTTGTACGGTACAAAATGACTTAAATTCTTTTGATAAAATCCTTTTAATCGGAAAAGTCTCTTCTTTATTCTTTTTTGGCTCTGATTTTGTGTAACCTCAATTATTTGAAACAATCTATCTCATTCAAATTGTACACTGAAGTTTTGATATATTATATGGAATATGGATCCCATTCCTAATTCAATCAAGTAAAGAGTATATTAATAAAAGAAAAATCAAATAAGGACCCTGCCTCTCTTATAGAGAGAGGAAATCGATAATCTTTTTTAAGGATTTATGCCGAAGAAAAAACAAACTATAAAAAAGTAAATTTGGTAGAATATTCGATTTTTTTTTTATACTGTACTAGGACTTATCTTTATCGCACTTTTTTTTGTTTGTTTGTAACTTATGTAAGTTTAAAGAGGATTAGATGATACTTAGTCAGATGATTGTATAAGGAAGGAGATAGTTTTATAGAAAAGAATAGAAAAGATAGAAAAGATAGAAAAGAAAGAATGGAAAAGAATGATAAATAAAGTAACAAAGTAAGAAAATTTTCGATTGGGTCAGGAATACTTTTTTGGATTTGGTATGAATAAATGATCTTTCTATGTTATACTATTCAATTCTCGACGATAAATCGATTTGAGAGTTCAGATATTGTTATTCATGATATTGATCTGATTTGATATCATCGAGATGGAATTCATCCCATTGAATTTAGAGGCGAAAGATTTATCATCTCTTATGGGATTAAATCCCGAATTATTGTGAAGTAAAGAAAAACGAAACGATGACATTATGGAAGTAAATATTCTCGCATTTATTGCTACTGCACTGTTCATTCTAGTTCCTACTGCTTTTTTACTTATAATATATGTAAAAACTGTTAGTCAAAGTGATTAATTTGAATGAAACTTGACTTCTTAGTTCTTATCAATATCAAGAATTAACGAAATAAAATGAAAATAATTCCAATTTTGTGTTTTAGCTGAAATGAGCGAACTAGAATCAGCAGGATTCTATGAGACCCGATAGTATGGTAGAAAGTAATATATTTACTACCATACTATCTATTTTTGTTATTCTAGTATACTAGAATATAAAGTGGTACTGGGCTTAATATGGATCAATCTAGAATGTCATCTTCATATATAGATAGATATCTAGACAATAGATATTAATTATCTATATGGAATGTAGATAAGGTTCAAATTGGATTTCTTTTTTTCATATGTTTGATTTGTGTTGGTTCCAATTAATAATTAATCTGGAATAGTTGAAAGGCGCCTCTTACTCTTATGATTCTAATTCCTGGATTTCTTATTATTGTCAATATGAATCCCGGAATCCATTGAAATAATCAAATCAATGAAAAGAAAAAAAAAGAATAGTCGGGGTATGTATTAATAAAAGAAAATCAAGAAATCTTTTTTTAGCATTCCATTGATTGAACAGTTGACAAATCATCCAAGGAAAGGAGTTTTTTTCAGATTTCGACGAAAAGAAAAGGATTAGTAAACCTCGCCAATTTGAAATCTTTGAATCATAATATGAAATGAGTCAAGTCAATAAAGTATAGCATAAATCGAATTTATAAATTTATAAATTTATAAAACGAAAATAATAAAAAAAATACTAAACTAAGTACTAAGTACGCAATATGTGACTTCTCCAAGAAAATATCTTAGTATGCGGAGTATCCCCTTAGAGAATCAGTATGTCTATTTTATTTCCCGTAGAAAATCTTAATTTAATAACTTTTAAATAACTAAAAAAAGAACTACTTTCTTTTGTCTTTGAACCAGAAAAAGGCAAACAAATAAAAAGTAAAAAAGGTCCCGCTGTTCCTTATTATCCATATATAACTCTGATAAGAGCCGGTTTATCATAATATAATAAAGAATTTAGGAAGAATTCGGTTGGAATAACTTTCCTATCATTTGTATTCTTTTTACTTTTGAAGTATGAACACTGGAATCATTAAAATATTTATTTGATTATGATTAAAAGGGTATTATTCAAATATTATTCATATCGAATCGAATAGAATTTTGAAATTGAATTCAATTATTGAATTCAATTTCAATATTTCACTATAAATTGTTCAATTTAAAATTTAAAATAGTTAAATTTAAAAGTCTTTGCGGAACGATCTATAAAAGAATTGATAGAGTTGCATTTCTCAACTCAATTAGTAGTATCCCTAGATCAATTAGTAGTATCCCTAGAGTCCACTTCTTCCCCATACTACGAGTGAAAGGGAAAATGTAAAGACTACCATCAAAGCAGCCCAAGCGAGACTTACTATATCCATGTGAATTATGTCCCCTATCTCTATGAATATGAAGGAATTTTGCTAGTATTGTTCACTTTTTTCCATTATTTTTCACTAATAATAGTGACTATTAATAATAATAGTCACTAATAATAATATTATTATCGCTGGTGCAGAGTAAAAAAAAAGATTTTGTCCAATACCATTGATAAAACAATCCAAAAAATCTAATTCAATTAATTATAAGAAGTTCTTATATGAGTGCTAGTAGAATCGGGAAAGATTAAGGGCAAATAAAATCAAAATAAGTAGCGGCGCTCTTGGAAATATCACGAGTCTTTTTCCTCCGCTGTTTCTATTGGGGACAATCTATCAGCAAACCAGAATAAGGTATTTCCCCTCTTTTGTTGATCAGGCGACACCCGGATTTGAACTGGGGAAAAAGGATTTGCAGTCCCCCGCCTTACCACTCGGCCATGTCGCCAAGGCAATAGAAAATAGAAATCAAAAATAGAAGAAAATATCCTCCCCCTTCTTTGTTTTTTCTTACTAAACTTCTTTTTTTTGCAATTGTATCTTGAATCCCATTTTTCTTAATCTGAATCCCTTTCCTAAAACTAAAAAAAATCCTTCTTTTTTTGGATTGGATCCATCTCTTTGATTACTTTTCTATAGTATGTCAAAACACGCACTATCTGAATTCTTTCTCCTTTCTATTGAAAGGAAAAATTAAATGTGAATTTTCAGTGACAAAAGCCAAAATTCAGGACAAATTGGAACCGTTAACTATTGAATGAAAATTCATGAACGATTCTCGAATTTGAATCTAAAATTGTATTTCCCGAATTATAATTATATAAGAAAATCAAAATGGATATCTAACTATCCAGTATTGATTCTTTTCAATAATTCAATAAAAAAAATCAATAAAAAAAAAAGCCTTATCCATTTCAATTATAACAACAATTATGAGTATATGTAAACCCCAGAACATAAATTATTACACGTATACCGCTAATCAGATATCTTATCTGTTTATGATTCCTATAGAAAATCGATATTTTGCTAGAACACGCCATGCGCTGTACAGAATAGACCCGCAATACAAGGAAAGACATATATAGGTAGCTATAGTTCTATCCGCGTATGCTTAATAAAGCCTTCTTCTGCGCTTGAACAAACTCTATTAAAATAAAAAAAAAATATCTCTGAAAAAAAAAGCAAAAAAGCTAAGTGTTAAAAAAACAATTTTATATTGTTTCTAACTATTGGATTTTTATCTCATCGAAGAGATAAAATCACGAATTATGTATTTCACTGGTATCTAATTGTATTGGAATATGTAATATCATAAATAATAGTAGAAATTGAATCCCTTTTTGTTATTCTATATAAAATAGAAAATTCCATAAGTCTAAGTTAAGTGGAATTTCTCAATTCTTTTCCAGTTGTATCTGTTGCAAATTCCAATTTGAGTAGAAAATCCAAATTCGCTTTACTTTATTCCTCCGTTCATACGTATTTCAGACATTCCATATTCATATATATTCATATATGGAGTTAGATAAAATTTTATGTGATTCTGTAAACCGAATAGCAATTCCATCAGTGCTGATCGATCCATATAATTGGATGAAAAACGATCCAATAATGGGATTTTTTTTTCAATAAATGGGAAATTAAAAATGCTTGGGGATGGAAATGGGGGAATGTCTACAATACCTGGATTTAATCAGATACAATTTGAAGGATTTTGTAGGTTCATTGATCAGGGCTTAGCAGAAGAACTTTATAAGTTTCCAAAAATTGAAGATAGAGATCAAGAAATTGAATTTCAATTATTTGTGGAAACATATCAATTAGTAGAACCATCGATAAAAGAAAGAGATGCTATATATGAATCACTCACATATTCTTCTGAATTATATGTATCGGGGGGATTAATTTGGAAGAACAGTAGGGATATGCAAGAACAAACCATTTTTATTGGAAACATTCCTCTAATGAATTCCCTGGGAACTTCTATAGTAAATGGAATTTACAGAATTGTGATCAATCAAATATTGCAAAG